GTTTGAGCTTGATGCAAATGGCTAAAATATCTTCAGCTTTATATAATTATCAATCAAATAAAAAGTTATTCTACGTATCAATCCTTACATCTCCTACAACCGGTGGGGTGACTGCCAGTTTTGGTATGTTAGGAGATATCATTATTGCCGAACCTAATGCTTACATTGCATTTGCCGGTAAAAGAGTAATTGAACAAACATTGAATAAGACAGTACCTGATGGGTCACAAGAAACTGAGTATTTATTCCATAAGGGCTTATTCGACCCAATCGTACCACGTAATCCTTTAAAGGGTGTTCTGAGTGAGTTATTTCAGCTTCACGGTTTCTGTCCTTTGAATCAAAATTTAATCAAGTAGATCATTTAATTCAGTTTTTGACTTTGAAGTTTACAAGTATTTAGTTTCCATTTTATTTAGTTTATAGTAATCAAAGTGAAAATCAAAAATAATAAGCATGGAATTTTACTTGAGGTTATAAGATACAATTGTATAATGGATCAGAAGTTGTTGATAATCACTTTTCTTATTTCCTACAGATCCATTTTATTTCTACCTATATAAATAATGCATGATTAGTAATCATAATGGATTATTAGTAATTGGGAAGGCTCTATCAATAGGATAAAAGAGTGAATTTTTATTCTAAATTAGGAAAAATGAATGTAATTTTATTACATTACGTATTTATTATAGATATAAATATTGAATAATTCAAAAATAAATGCAAGATAAGATTCCTATTCTATAGTTATTTTTGAATTATTCTCCAAGAACTTTCCGTTTTGTTTTTATTAAGAATCACTGTTGGGTCGAATTCGTTAGAACCCGCGATAACTTGTAAGAACCTTTTTTGGTATTTATTAGAAGATAAGTATAAGAGAACAATAATAATAATATAATTAAATATATATAAAAGTGAATAGGTACACTTATTTAGTTCTAAGTTTCTTGTACCTATTATTATATACTGATAATAGATATACTTATTATAAGATATCTTTATAACAGGTAAAAAATATTAAATCGAGGTATCCATTCTATGACAACTTTCAACTTACCCTCTTTTTTTGTGCCTTTAGTGGGTCTAGTATTTCCGGCAATTGCAATGGCTTCCCTATCTCTTCATGTTCAAAAAAACAAGATTATCTAGATTCGACGGGATTCCAATCTCGTTCATTTTTTTTTTTTTCAAGACTCGGACTTGGGTCATAATACAGATATCTAATTTAGTGGACATAGGATACAACATGTGGATTCTTCCGAACACAAACGAAAGAGCTATTATGCGTGTGGAAACATCATGGCATGATATATGGGGATAAATAGATTATATCTATACTATATTCAAAAGGGGTCCGCAGATGTATGAAAAGGAAAGTAAAAATATCTCTATCTATGTAGATATCTATAGTGGGATCATATGAAGGGGATACTTTTGTCTATCTAACCTATTCGATGAATTACTCCTAATGGTTCACATCATAATAAGAGTGCTAGTTGATAAGAGTTGCTTCGGGAACAAAAAAAGAAAGTCAAATTTTTGTTATTCTCTTAATTTCAATAAAATTAAACAACTGGATCTAGTATGAACTGGCGATCAGAACATATATGGATAGAACTTATAATGGGGTCTCGAAAAACAAGTAATTTCTGCTGGGCCTGTATCCTTTTTTTAGGTTCACTGGGATTCTTATTGGTTGGAACTTCTAGTTACCTTGGTAGGAATCTGATATCCTTATTTCCTTCTCAGCAAATCCTTTTTTTCCCACAAGGGATCGTGATGTCTTTCTATGGGATCGCAGGTCTGTTCATTAGCTCCTATTTGTGGTGCACAATTTCGTGGAATGTGGGTAGTGGTTATGATAGATTCGATAGAAAAAAAGGAATAGTGTGTATTTTTCGTTGGGGATTCCCTGGAAGAAATCGTCGAATCTTTCTTCGATTCCTTATGAGAGATATTCAGTCGATTAGAATAGAGGTTAAAGAAGGTATTTATTCCCGGCGTGTACTTTATATGGAAATCAGAGGCCAGGGTGCCATTCCTTTGACTCGTACTGATGAGAATTTGACTCCACGAGAAATTGAACAAAAGGCTGCGGAATTGGCCTTTTTTTTGCGCGTACCTATTGAAGTATTTTGAAATGAATTGAAGAATGAATGCTTTCGCAGCATTGAGTAAGGACCTCAGTAATTTTATTTGTTGTTATATAAAAACTTAACTTATTTTTTCAGGTCGCTCATTCGAGCAAAAGCAGACGCGTGTGGAACAACCAGAAAACAAAGCGCTTTTTCCACCAAAACTTTTTGATGGATTGTATATGGAAATCAACTCTATTTTTTCATACTAGGAACAAGTATACTAAGTATGGATTCATCATATATATCCAAAAAACTAAGACTATATACATACTTCATATTTTTGGGGTCTAATATTTTATTTTTTTTTGAATTTATATGTTAGATCTTGTAATTCAATTCTGTTTTTGTTTTGTCTCGAAATCCGAAAAATATGCATTTCTTGACTTGAAGTGGCTCGTTAGGGCATTCATCGAAAGGATGCAATTGCTTCGAATGAAGATATAATAAAATCAAAATATTGTTTTCAGATCTAAGGACTAGCCCATTAATTCAATTTAAATAAAAGGGTAATTCAATTTAAATAAAAGGGGGTCTATGGATTCAATACCCTGTTTGTTATAGAACTGATATTTCATGGAAATATCAGATTGGATAGAATCGAGGAATGAGGTGGTTTCATTAACAATTCACAGATTAAAAATGCCAAAAAAGAAAGCATTCAACCCCCTTCTATATCTTACATCTATAGTTTTTTTGCCCTGGTGGATTTCTTTCTCATTTAATAAAAGTATGGAATCTTTGGTTACTAATTGGTGGAATGCTGGGCAATCCGAAGTTTTTTTGAATGATATTCAAGAAAAGAACGTTCTGGCAAAATTCATAGAATTAGAAGAACTCTTCATTTTGGACGAAATGATAAAGGAGTACCCCGATACACATATACAAAAGCTTCATATAGGAATACACAAAGAAACGATCCAGTTGGTCAAAATGTACAACGAGGATCATATCCGTACCATTTTACATTTTTCGACAAATATAATAAGCTTCGCTATTCTAAGTGGTTATTCTATTCTGGGTAATGAGGAACTTGGTATTATTAATTCGTGGGTTCGGAAATTTATCTATAACTTAAGCGACACAATAAAAGCTTTTTTTATTCTTTTATTAACGGATTTATGTATTGGATTCCACTCGCCTCATGGTTGGGAACTAATGATTGGTTCTGTCTACAAGGATTTTGGATTTTCTGATAATAATCAAATTATATCTGGTCTTGTTTCCACCTTTCCAGTCATTCTAGATACAATTTTAAAATATTTGATCTTCCGTTATTTAAATCGTCTATCTCCGTCACTTGTAGTCATTTATCATTCAATGAATGACTAAAAATGATCCACTGATATAAATCTAATCATAATGTTTTTTACTTCGTACATAAACAAACCATTCAAAATGTTACTTGTAGGGTTCTATCGATCCAGGAAATGACTCCTGGATCCCAGTAAAATAGCAGAATCGTGGATAGGGAACTCTACTAGCAACCTACCCAATTTATTGTAGAAATTTTCGGGATCAATGATTGGACCATGCAAAAAAGAAATATCTTTTCTTGGATAAAGGAACAGATGACTCGATCCATTTTCGTATCGGTCATTATATTTATATATGTAATAACTCGGACATCTATTTCACACGCATATCCCATTTTTGCACAACAGGGTTATGAGAATCCACGAGAAGCTACTGGGCGTATTGTATGCGCCAATTGTCATTTAGCCAATAAGCCCGTGGATATTGAGGTTCCACAAGCGGTACTTCCAGATACTGTATTTGAAGCAGTTGTTAGAATTCCCTATGATATCCAAATGAAACAGGTTCTTTCTAATGGGAAACGGGGATCTTTGAATGTGGGGGCTGTCCTTATTTTACCTGAAGGATTCGAATTAGCCCCCTCCGATCGTATTTCTCCGGAAATGAAAGAAAAGATGGGCAATCTTTCTTTTCAGAGTTATCGTCCTACTAAAAAAAATATTCTTGTAATAGGTCCTGTTCCTGGTCAAAAATATAGTGAAATCACCTTTCCTATTTTGTCTCCGGACCCCGTTACTAAGAAAGACGTTTACTTCTTAAAATATCCTATATACGTGGGCGGTAATAGGGGAAGGGGTCAGATTTATCCGGATGGGAGCAAGAGTAACAATACAGTCTATAATGCCACAGCGTCGGGTATAGTAAGCAAAATAGTACGTAAAGAAAAAGGGGGGTATGAAATAAACATAGCGGATGCATCGGATGGACACGTGGTCGTTGATATTATACCTCCGGGACCAGAACTTCTTGTTTCAGAGGGTGAATCCATCAAGCTTGATCAACCATTAACGAGTAATCCAAATGTGGGTGGATTTGGTCAGGGAGATGCAGAAATAGTCCTTCAAGACCCATCGCGTGTCCAAGGTCTTTTTTTATTCTTGGCATCTGTTATTCTGGCACAAATCTTTTTGGTTCTTAAAAAGAAACAGTTTGAGAAGGTTCAATTGTTCGAAATGAATTTCTAGAGCCATGTATTTTATTTCGAAACAGTAAGTTGATAAAAATACTTAACTTCTTACTTCTTGTTGATGGATGCAATTATGTAGGGTCAAAAAAAAAAAATAATAATAAATAATAAATAAAAAAAAACCTTTTGCTTACTTTATTATACATACATTATACTGTTTTTCTTCAAGCCATTTTGAATTATTTATATTTCATTGCTAATAAATAATATACGAGCACACTTGCGTGTAGGTTGCGAAGAATACTTTTTTTATTTGATTTGACCCCCGGTCCCCATTTTTTTTATGCGAATTTGTGTGGTGTGACTATGTTGACTAGAAAAATTTGGAACGTTTATGTTATGGAATGAATAAAAGTCTC